AATTAGCAAAAGCAATGTCTCCTTGCATAATATGGATTCCAAACATTCATGATCTGTATGTGAATGAGTCGAATTACTTATCCCTCGGTCTATTAGAGAACTATCTCTCCGGGGATTGTGAAAGATGTTCTACTAGAAATATTCTTGTTATTGCTTCGACTCATATTCCCAAAAAAGTGGATCCCGCTCTAATAGCTCCGAATAAATTAAATACATGCATTAAGATACGAAGGCTTCTTATTCCACAACAACGAAAGCACTTTTTTATTCTTTCATATACTAGGGGATTTTACTTGGAAAAGAGAATGTTCCATACTAATGGATTCGGGTCCATAACCATGGGTTCCAATGTACGAGATCTTGTAGCACTTATCAATGAGGCCCTATCAATTAGTATTACACAGAAGAAATCAATTATAGAAACTAATACAATTAGATTAGCTCTTCATAGACAAACTTGGGATTTGCGATCCCAGGTAAGATCGGTTCAGGATCATGAGATTCTTTTCTATCAGATAGGAAGGGCTGTTGCACAAAATATACTTCTAAGTAATTGCCCTATAGATCCTATATCTATCTATATCAAGAAGAAATCATGTAAGGAAGGGGATTCTTATTTGTACAAATGGTACTTCGAACTTGGAACGAGCATGAAGAAATTAACGATACTTCTTTATCTTTTGAGTTGTTCCGCCGGATTGGTCGCTCAAGATCTTTGGTCTTCACCCGGACCCGATGAAAAAAACGGGATCACTTCTTATGGCTTCGTTGAGAATGATTCTGATCTAGTTCATGGTCTATTAGAAGTAGAAGGTGCTCTGGTGGGATCCTCACGGACAGAAAAAGATTGCAGCCAGTTTGATAATAATCGAGTGACATTACTTCTTCGGTCCGAACCAAGGAATCAGTTAGATATGATGCGAAATGGATCTTGTTCTATCGTTGATCGGGGATTTCTATATGAAAAATACGAATCGGAGTTTGAAGAAGCGGAAGGGGAAGGAGCCCTTGACCCGCAACAGATAGAGGAGGATTTATTCAATCACATAGTTTGGGCTCCTAGAATATGGCGCCCTTGTGGCAATCTATTTGATTGTATCGAAAGGCCCACTGAATTGGGATTTCCCAATTGGGCCGGGTCATTTCGGGGCAAACGGATCGTTTATCATAAAGAGGGTGAGCTTCAAGAGAATGATTCGGAGTTCTTGCAGAGTGGAACCACGCAGTACCAGACACGAGATAGATCTTCCAAAGAACAGGGCTTTTTTCGAATAAGCCAATTCATTTGGGACCCTGCGGATCCATTGTTTTTCCTATTCAAAGATCCGCCCTTTGTCTCTGTCTTTTCCCGTCGAGAATTCTTTGCGGATGAAGAGATGTCAAAGGGGCTTATTACTTCCCAAACAAATCCTCCTACATCTATGTATAAACGCTGGTTCATCAAGAATACGCAAGAAAAGCACTTCGAATTGTTGATTCATCGCCAGAGATGGCTTAGAACCAATAGTTCATTATCTAATGGATCTTTCCGTTCTAATACTCTATCCGAGAGTTATCGGTATTTATCAAATCTGTTCCTATCTAACGGAACGCTATTGGATCAAATGACAAAGACATTGTTGAGAAAGAGATGGCTTTTCCCGGATGAAATGAAACCTTTGATTCGTGTAACAGGAGAAAGGTTTCCTATTACTTAGCCATAAAGATATGCGGCCATGAAAAAGGATTAAGTGGAACAGAATTGGCCGGGTGGTAGGGTCGTGGAAAGACTTGATTATTCCATATTTTGGATCTTAGCTCCATGGAACAATATGCTACTGCTGAAAGATGGAAGAATTGAAATCTTAGATCAAAAAAAACACTATGTATGGATGATATGAACTGTCTAAACAAGAATTCTTGAACGGCGAACAACCAGAGCCTATTTACTCACTACATCAAACAATTTCCATTAATTAAACCATGTAAATCCATCGGAAAATCAAAAATATGCATGTCCGATGAAATGGTTGTTGCTATCTGCTCCAATAACGAATCATTGGTTTAACTGAATAACTAAAGAAAATAGATAGACCTTTCTCTTCGTCTCAGGTCGATGGATCTTCTCAATTGGAAGATCTCCCATATGATAATACGCATTCCAGTTGACCGAGCCTAATTCTAATTGTTTTGTTCCGAAGCAAAGATATCCACGGGGGCCGGTTCGTCCTATTCACGACCAGAGGTACTGGATTCTCTTTCGGATAGGCCCTGATAGGAGAAGGAAGGCTGGAAGGCCAACAGACATCTGTCTATTCTCTAATTCACCCGACCCGATAGTACCCATTTTTGGAGCGTCCAGTGCCAAAGTCACTGAATGGGCAAGTCGCCAATCCCTAAAACGGACTAGGTAATGTACTTTATCTGCTGAGTTACGGGTACAGGTGGTGGGTATTTTACCAGAGGTTTCTATCAATCTACCTTTGTTTGATTCCTGTTGAATCATATACTCGGGGGGTGG